GGCTAATTAGACAACACCTTGCTTCGAACATAGGAGTTGCTAAGAGTAAAATTCGGGAAAAAGGGCCGATTATCTGGGAAATACTGCAGGAAGTTATGCAGGGACATCCAGTATTGCTGAATAGAGCGCCTACTCTGCATAGATTGGGCGTACAGGCATTCCAGCCCATTTTAGTGGAAGGGCGCGCTATTTGTTTACATCCATTAGTTTGTAAGGGATTCAACGCAGACTTTGATGGGGATCAAATGGCTGTTCATGTACCCTTATCTTTAGAGGCTCAAGCAGAGGCTCGTTTACTTATGTTTTCTCATATGAATCTCTTGTCTCCTACTATTGGAGATCCCATTTCCATACCGACTCAAGATATGCTTATTGGGCTCTATGTATTAACGAGCGGGAATCGTCGAGGTATTTGTGCAAATAGGTATAATACATGGAATCGAAGAAATTATCCAGATGAAAGAATTGACGATAATAGCTATAAGTATACGAAAGAACCCCTTTTTTGTAATTCCTATGATGCAATTGGAGCTTATCGGCAGAAAAGAATCAATTTAGATAGTCCGTTGTGGCTTCGGTGGCGATTAGATCAACGCCTTATTGCTTCAAGGGAAGCTCCCATCGAAGTTCACTATGAATCTTTGGGTACCTCTCATGAGATTTATGGGCATTATCTAATAGTACGAAGTGTAAAAAAAGAAATTCTTTCTATATACATTCGAACCACCGTGGGCCATATTTCTCTTTATCGAGAAATCGAAGAAGCTATACAAGGGTTTTGCCGGGCCTGCTCATATGGTACCTAATCATCTGGTGTCTAAACTAAGTAATTCTACGACTCCTTGGGCCTTTCCGGTTCAAGTATGACCACCATTGCTGACCTTTCTACGCGAATCAAGATCGAGAAAAGGAAGTTTTCCACTCATTGACTAAAATCCATTGGCGAATCCTACTCAGCGGAATACGGAGGTACTTATGGCAGAACGGGTGAGTCTGGTCTTTCACAATAAAATGATAGATGGAACTGCCATTAAACGACTTATTAGCAGGTTAATAGATCACTTCGGAATGGCATATACATCCCACATCCTGGATCAAGTAAAGACCCTGGGGTTCCAGCAAGCCACTGCTACATCTATTTCATTAGGCATTGATGATCTTTTAACGATACCTTCTAAGCGATGGCTAGTCCAAGATGCTGAACAACAAAGTTTTATTTTGGAAAAACACTATCATTATGGGAATGTACACGCGATAGAAAAACTACGACAATCCATTGAGATATGGTATGCTACAAGTGAATATTTGCGACAAGAAATGAATCCTAATTTTAGGATGACTGAGCCTTTTAATCCAGTCCATATAATGTCTTTTTCGGGGGCTAGAGGAAATGCATCTCAAGTACACCAATTGGTGGGTATGAGAGGATTAATGTCTGATCCCCAAGGGCAAATGATTGATTTACCCATTCAAAGTAATTTACGCGAAGGGCTTTCTTTAACAGAATATATCATTTCTTGCTATGGAGCCCGCAAGGGGGTTGTCGATACCGCTGTCCGAACATCAGATGCTGGATATCTTACGCGCAGACTTGTTGAAGTAGTTCAACACATTATTGTACGTAGAACAGATTGTGGCACTGTCCGAGGAATTTCTGTGAGTCCTCAAAATCAAAATAGGATGATGTCGGAAAGGGTTTTTAGCCAAACATTAATTGGTCGTGTATTAGCGGACGATATATATATGGGCCAGCGATCCATTGCCATTAGAAATCAAGATATTGGGATTGGACTTGTCAATCGACTCATAACCCTTCGAACACAAGCAATATCTATTCGAACCCCCTTTACTTGTAGGAGTACATCGTGGATCTGTCGATTATGTTATGGTCGGAGTCCGACTCATGGTGACCTGGTTGAATTGGGGGAAGCCGTAGGTATTATTGCGGGTCAATCTATTGGAGAACCAGGGACTCAACTAACATTAAGAACTTTTCATACCGGCGGCGTATTTACGGGGGGCACTGCAGAACATGTACGAGCCCCTTCTAATGGTAAAATCAAATTCAATGAGGATTTGGTTCATCCCACGCGCACACGTCACGGGCATCCGGCTTTTCTATGTTCTATAGATTTGGATGTAATTATTGAGGGTGAAGATATTATGCACAATGTGACTATTCCACCAAAAAGTTTTCTTTTAGTTCAAAATGATCAATATGTCGAATCAGAACAAGTGATTGCTGAGATTCGGGCGGGAGCATACACTTTGAATTTTAAAGAGAGGGTTCGAAAACATATTTATTCTGATTCAGAGGGAGAAATGCACTGGAGTACTGATGTGTACCATGCACCCGAATTTACATATAGTAATGTCCACCTCTTGCCAAAAACAAGCCATTTATGGATATTGTCGGGGGGTTCACGCAGATCTAGTGTAGTTTCTTTTTCACTCCACAAGGATCAAGATCAAATGAATATTCATTCTCTTTCTGTCGAACGAAGAGAGATTTCGAGCCTCTCGCTCTCAGTGAATAATGATCAAACGGGACACAAATTTTTTAGTTCTGATTTTTCTGCTAAAAAAAAAGGTCGAATTCTTGAGATGTCTGATTATTCGGGATTTAATAGAATCATAGGTACTGGTCATTGTAATCTCATCCATCCTGCAATTCTCCACGCAAATTCGGATTTATTGGCAAAAAGGCAAAGAAATGGATTTCTTATTCCATTCCACTCGATTCAAGAGCAAGAGAAAGAGCTAATGCCCCATTCAGGTATCTCGATTGAAATACCCGTAAGGGGTATTTTCCGTAGAAATAGTATTCTTGCTTATTTCGACGATCCTCGATACAGAAGAAAGAGTTCCGGAATTACTAAATGGGGGGCTCTGGGGGCGCATTCAATCGTTAAAAAAGAGGACTTGATTGAGTATCGAGGACTCAAAAAAATTAAGCCAAAATACCAAATGAAAATAGATCGCCTTTTTTTCATTCCGGAGGAAGTGCATATTTTTCCCGAATCTTCTTACCTAATGGTACGGAATAATAGTATCATTGGAGTAGACACACAAATCACTTTAAATATACGAAGCCGGGTGGGCGGATTGGTCCGAATGGAGAGAAAAAGGGGAGGGGTTGAACTAAAAATATTTTCGGGAGATATCCATTTTCCCGGAGAGATAGATAAGATATCCCGACACAGTGGCATCCTGATACCGCCAGAAAGTGAAAAAAAAAAACTTAAGGAAGCCACTAAGGAATCAAAAAAATTGAAAAAGTGGATCTATGTTCAACGGATCACACCTACAAAGAAAAAGTCTTTTGTTTTGGTTCGACCCGTAGTCACATATGAAATAGCGAACGGTATAAATTTAGCAACACTCTTTCCCCAGGATCCGCTGCGGGAAAAGGATAATATGCAATTTCGAGTTGTCAATTATGTCCTTTATGGGAAGGGCAAAGCCGCTGGGGGAATTTCTGATACAAGTCTTCAATTAGTTCGGACGTGTTTAGTGTTGAATTGGGACCAAGACAACAAAAGTTCTTCCGTCGAAGAGGTTTGTGCTTCCTTTGTTGAAGTACGTACAAATGGTCTGATTCGAGATTTCCTAAGAATCAACTTAGTGAAATCCAATATTTCGTATCTCAGAAAAAGGGATCATCCGTCGGGTTCAGGATTAATTTCTGATAATGGTTCAGCTCGCACCAATAGCAATCCGTTTTATTCCGTGTTTGGCAAGGCAGGGGTTGAACAATCGCTTAGACAAAATCAAGGAACTATTCGTACGTTGTTGAATAAAAATAAGGAATGCCAAGTTTTGATAATTTTATCATCATCTAATTATTTTCGAATGGGTCCATTGAACGATGTAAAATATCACAATGTGATAAAACAATCAATTCCAATTAAAAAAGATTCGCTAACTCCAATTAAGACTTCGTTGGGACCCTTAGGAACATTCCTTCAAATTGCGAATTTTTATTCATTTTACTATTTAATAACTCATAATCATATCTCGGTAACTAAATATTTGAAACTTGACAATTTAAAACAGCCTTTTCAAGTACTTAAATATTATTTAATGGACGAAACCGGGGAAATTTATAATCCTGATACAGATAGTAAGATCCTTTTGAATCCATTTAATTTGAATTGGTATTTTCTCCAGCCTAATTATTGTGAGGAAATGTCCCCGATAATTAGTCTTGGGCAGTTTCTTTGTGAAAATGTACGTATAACCAAAAGGGGACCATACCTAAAATCCGGTCAAGTTTTAATTGTTCAAGTTAACTCTGTAGTAATACGATCAGCTAAGCCTTATTTGGCTACTCCTGGAGCAACTGTTCATGGGCATTATGGAGCAATCCTTTCCGAAGGGGATACATTAGTTACATTTATATATGAAAAATCGAGATCTGGTGATATAACGCAGGGTCTTCCAAAAGTAGAACAGGTGTTAGAAGTGCGTTCGCTTGATTCAATATCGATGAACCTAGAAAAGAGAGTTGAGGGTTGGAACGCGAGTATAACAAGAATTCTTGGGATTCCCTGGGGATTCTTGATTGGTGCTGAGCTAACTATAGTGCAAAGTCGTATCTCTTTGGTTAATAAGATCCAAAAGGTTTATCGATCGCAGGGGGTGCAGATCCATAATAGGCATATAGAAATTATTGTACGTCAAATAACATCAAAAGTTTTAGTTTCCGAAGATGGAATGTCTAATATTTTTTTACCCGGCGAACTGATTGGATTGTTACGAGCGGAACGAATGGGGCGCGCTTTGGAAGAAGTGATCTGTTATCGAGCTAGCTTATTGGGAATAACGAGAGCGTCTCTGAATACTCAAAGTTTTATATCCGAAGCAAGTTTTCAAGAAACCACGCGAGTTTTAGCAAAAGCTGCTCTCCGAGGTCGTATCGATTGGTTGAAAGGCCTGAAAGAAAACGTTGTTCTGGGGGGGATAATACCAGTCGGTACCGGATTCAAAGGATTAGTCCACTGTTCAAGGCAGCATAACAACATTCTTTTGGAAAGACAAAAAGGGAATTTATTCGGGGGGGAAATGAGAGATATTTTCTTACACCACAGAGAATTATTTGACTCGTGCATTTCAACAACTTTCCATGATACATCAGAGCACAATTGCTTAGAGGGTTTAATGAGTCCTAGGAGCGAATTCTTTTAACTATTTGTGATCATTTGATTTTTTAATGGTACGAAAAGAAAGATAATAATGAATAGAACGAAGGATAATAATGAATAGAAAGTAATGAATGGCCTGGGTCGTGTATCAATGGTCACTCTCTGGTAGAAGAGAAGGTTCCCTCGGAACAATTATTTATTTCAGGGCGCCTCGTCTCTTAAAAAAAAAAGAGGAAGTGGGGGAGAAATGGCAAGAAGGTATTGGAACATCCATTTGGAAGAGATGATGGAAGCAGGAATTCATTTTGGTCATGGTACTCGGAAATGGAATCCTAGAATGGCACCTTATATATCTGCAAAACATAAAGGTATTCATATTACAAATCTGACTCGAACTGCTCGGTTTTTATCAGAAGCTTGTGATTTAGTTTTTGATGCAGCAAGTAGGGGAAAACAATTCTTAATTGTTGGTACTAAAAATAAAGCAGCTGATTTAGTCGCGCGAGCTGCAATAAGGGCTCGGTGCCATTATGTTAATCAAAAATGGCTCGGCGGTATGTTAACCAATTGGTCCACTACAGAAACGCGACTTCACAAGTTCAGGGATTTGAGAACGGAACAAAAAGGGGGGAGACTCGACAGTCTTCCCAAAAGGGATGCCGCTATTTTGAAGAGACAATTATCGCGTCTGCAAACGTATCTGGGCGGAATTAAATATATGACGAGGGTACCCGATATTGTAATCGTCGTTGATCAGCAAGAAGAATATACGGCTCTTCGAGAATGTATCACTTTGGGAATTTCAACAATTTGTTTAATCGATACAAATTGTGACCCCGATCTCGCAGATATTTCGATTCCAGCAAACGATGACGCTATAGCCTCAATCCGATTAATCCTTAACAAATTAGTATTCGCAATTTGTGAGGGTCGCTCTAGCTATATACGAAATCCTTGATTAATAATAAGATAAATAAATTATTTTGGTAACTCCATAGATTTATGGATTGGGTACTATTCCTGAATTGCACAAAAGAAAAGAGACAAACCTGGTGGATATTATGCAATTAGCAGATATTCAAAATATACAATTCAAGTAGACAAGTCGAAAAGAAGATGGTTGAATCAAAATAATTCTTTTTAAATTTCTATTTCGGTCAGAGGGCGATATGAATGTTCTATCATGTTCCATGAATACACTAAGGGGGTTATACGATATATCCGGTGTGGAAGTAGGCCAACATTTCTATTGGCAAATAGGTGGGTTCCAGGTCCATGCCCAAGTACTTATTACTTCTTGGGTTGTAATTGCTATCTTATTAGGTTCAGCCTTTATAGCCGTTCGGAATCCACAAACCGTTCCGACTGCCACTCAAAATTTCTTCGAATATGTCCTTGAATTCATTCGAGACGTGAGCAAAACTCAGATTGGAGAAGAATATGGCCCATGGGTTCCCTTTATTGGAACTCTGTTTCTTTTTATTTTTGTTTCTAATTGGTCAGGTGCTCTTTTACCTTGGAAAATCATAGAGTTACCTCATGGGGAGTTAGCCGCACCCACGAATGATATAAATACTACCGTTGCTTTAGCTTTGCTCACGTCAATAGCATACTTCTATGCGGGTCTTTCCAAAAAGGGATTAGGCTATTTCAGTAAATACATTCAACCGACTCCAATTCTTTTACCCATTAACATTTTAGAAGATTTCACAAAACCTCTATCACTTAGTTTTCGACTTTTTGGGAATATATTAGCCGATGAATTAGTAGTTGTTGTTCTTGTTTCTTTAGTACCTTTAGTGGTTCCTATACCCGTCATGTTCCTTGGATTATTTACAAGCGGTATTCAAGCTCTTATTTTTGCAACTTTAGCTGCGGCTTATATAGGCGAATCTATGGAGGGACATCATTGACTCGTTTTCGAAATAGTCTTTTTTTGTAGCTTAGAACAAAGGCAATGGATGCGTAACTCAAGATAATCTACTTATACTTCTACTTAGGAAAAATACATATCCAAACATAAATCTACAAATACCGCATATACGATCAAGAGTCGTAGAAAAAAAATTACGATATTGGGGAATTGTAGGAAAGAGATCTAAAGGATCTTTTTCCTCAAATTCCTCTTTGGCCTTATTATATCATCCCCCCCTCTCCCCGCCAATTAATATTTTCTTTATATTGTTTTGTTCATTTTTGTTCATTCAATTCGAATAGCAAATACCAAGAGTGATAAGTTGAATAAAAATTCTTATAGTATCACAGGCGGGTGATTAAAAAAAAAGAAAAGAAAGATGCTTTATAAAATGATTCCCCTTTTAGTTGATTTTAGTCAATTCTTCAATTCAACGATTGACCAAAAGAGAATATTAATATAATAAATTGCATGGCCGTACCTCAATCAAATACTGATATTTAGTTCTATGCAATGATTCGCCCCAATGAATTCGTCTATTTCGATTGTAGCCTGGTGGATAATGATAACGAAAAGGAATAGAAAAAAAAAAAAAAAAAAAAAGAGATTTATAAAAAACGGGGTGATTCGGCGAGGGGTACATAATTAGGTATATGGAATCAAATGCCAACTCTTGTGTATTTTTTGAATTTTAAAAGGGGTTCGAGAATACGATTGACTTTAAGATACGAATACTTGGAGTCTAAGATATTAATAGTTGGTTTACGTTCTGTAAGAAAGACATGTATATGGGATATTAGATATTGCTAGTTATATATGAACTAAAGATATATCTAATCCACCCTACTCTTGTGATTATTGTGAATTTCGATAGGGATTCTAATAGAAATTGTTCGATTTCGTCTTTGCTTTGATGCTTTGACTGGGAATTGAATCAATAAAAATAAAGAGATGAAAGAAAGAAAACGAACGAAGAATTCAAAAAAGGGTTCCGAAAAAAGAAATGGAAGAACAAAAGTCGTATGGATTTACAAAAATCCTGTGTTGTGCCTGTGGATCGAAACTAAAAAAGAGATATCTAAAAAGTTTTGATGGTTCAATAATAATATTATTATTACGCCAATTGGGAGTTCTTAGTTACTTCGGCTGGGCGAATCCTAGTGACGGAATAATTAAGTCATAATTTATTGGACGATTGTATCATTAACGATTTCTTTAGTTTTTCTTTATTTTAGTGCGAGGGACTTATCATGAATCCACTGATTTCTGCCGCTTCCGTTATTGCTGCTGGGTTGGCTGTTGGGCTTGCTTCTATTGGACCTGGAGTTGGTCAAGGTACTGCTGCGGGCCAGGCAGTAGAAGGGATCGCGAGACAGCCCGAGGCGGAGGGAAAAATACGAGGTACTTTATTGCTTAGTCTGGCTTTTATGGAAGCTTTAACAATTTATGGGCTGGTTGTAGCATTAGCACTTTTATTTGCGAATCCTTTTGTTTAATCCTAGAAATAGGAAGGGCAATTTACAATTTACTTATTTTTTTTTCTCTTATTTATTATATCTGTGTTTCTGGCTTTTTTGAATTCTATCAAGATTTAACTCCTCCAATTGGAAGGACTGATTTGAGGATGGGGAATTAGGATAGGCATACCAGTTCGCCTTTTTCTTTCCCTTTCTTAGTCTAAAGGAAACCCTCTTTTTAAGTGATGCTGCAACAAACGAGGGGTTTTGCAATTGACAGGAGTCCCGGCCCCTAATACTAATAAGTATCCCTCTTATCGGGAATCCCCAATTGCCAATTCAAAGAAAGGATTTCGAAATCGAATTTTTGACCCTGTTTCGAAATAGGTAAATTACTAAAAAAACAAATAAATTAAATAAATATATATTACGTAGAAAAAAAAAAAAAAAGAACGCAGTTCATTTTTTTTTTTTAGTCTATCTAAAAGAGGAGATCATATGAAAAATGTAACCGATTCTTTCGTTTCTTTGGTTAACTGGCCATTCGCCGGGAGTTTCGGGCTTAATACCGATATTTTAGCAACAAATCCAATAAATCTAAGTGTAGTGCTTGGTGTATTGATCTTTTTTGGAAAGGGAGTGTGTGCGAGTTGTTTATTTCAAGAATAGGCTGGACCCAACCAGCTGCACTTTTTTTCGTTATAACTAGGACCAAAGGGAAAAGGGTGCATGATTCCGCGAATTACTTCTGAATAAATTTCAAATCATATTTAAGAACCATAGCATTTCGTGATTTGTTGGTAAATCTATTTTGATTCTCTATCAACCAAACCAATAATGTGGGACCATTAACATGGTTAAAGCTAAAGTTTGAAGTCCAGACACAGCACGGTACTCTTTCTACTACTATGTTTTACTATAGAATAGAAATGTTTTCAAAATGAATAATTAATAATAATTATTGGACTTTTTTTTTTTTTCGATATAAAACACTCATGTTGATAAAAAGATTTGAGCCTTTTATTGGTATTGGAAATTTTATTGGAAAATATTGGAAAAATAGGTATTTCAACCAACCCTTATTTATGCTGAATCGATGACCTCCATATAAAGTAAGAAGAATTCTTTGGATTTGAAGAAAAAAAGAAACAACTTTGCTGACAATTATATATTTTGATTTGGTCAGAAGAGTCCTCCGAATATTCTGTTCTTGGATTAGGGATCAGTCGCAAGATTCATTTTGGAATATGAATAGAGAAGAGAGGGAGAGGATAGGCTCATTACATTAAAAAAAGATATGGGAACCCCCCCCATACATAAGTAGTTGACGTAATTGAGTGGGAGAGCCAAATGAATCGAAAAATTCATGTTTGGTTCGGGAAGGGATCATCGAAGTTTTGAGATGAATGGAAAGATAATCTACTTTCATTAAGTGATTTATTAGATAATCGCAAACTGAGGATTTTGAATAGTATTCGAAATTC